ATTACCAATATATTCCTTTGTTCTGTACTTGTTACATTTTAGTCAATCGAATTCGTTGAATTACTGTTCATATTGAAATGAATCGAAATTGGTAAGGAGTTGGTCAATGATGCTCGAACATGCCCTTGTTTTGAGTGCCTATTTATTTTCTATCGGTATCTATGGATTGATCACGAGTCGAAATATGGTTAGGGCTCTTATGTGTCTTGAACTTATACTGAATGCGGTGAATATAAATTTTGTAACATTTTCTGATTTTTTTGATAGTCGCCAATTAAAAGGAAATATTTTCTCAATTTTTGTTATAGCTATTGCGGCCGCTGAAGCAGCTATTGGACCGGCTATTGTTTCGTCAATTTATCGTAACAGAAAATCAACTCGTATCAATCAATCGACTTTGTTGAATAAATAGTATTAATCATAGAAATTATAATATGCATCAATTCGAATTAGCATCTATGATTCGTAACCTAGATCATGTTTGTGAAAACGTAAGAAATCAAAGTATCTTGGTCCTCTTTTATGAATCGTTCCAGAAGTAGATTGATTAGAAAAATTCTGGTAAATCATTGATTCATCTGGTGTCTAAATATATTATTCATTTACAAGTTTACTAGATCGAAATTTATGACGTTCAAAAATTTATAGATCCAATGTCACATTCAGTAAAGATTTATGATACATGTATAGGATGTACTCAATGTGTCCGAGCATGCCCCACGGATGTATTAGAAATGATACCTTGGGACGGATGTAAAGCTAAGCAAATTGCTTCTGCTCCAAGAACAGAGGACTGCGTTGGTTGTAAGAGATGTGAATCCGCCTGTCCAACGGATTTCTTGAGTGTTCGAGTTTATTTATGGCATGAAACAACTCGAAGCATGGGTCTAGCTTATTGATACGTTACAGAAACCCCACTTGAATACATTTTTTTATTTTTTTTTTACCGACAAAAACCCGTACTCGAATTTTATTTTGAGTACGGGTTTTTCTGGTCCAAGTGCATTTTGTCTTTACCACGAATTATTTTCCTTGGTTAACAATAATTGTAGTTTTTCCGATATCCGCAGGTTCTTTAATTTTCTTTCTCCCTAATAGAGGAAATAAGGTAACTAAATGGTATACTTTATGTATATGTGTCTTAGAACTCCTTCTAACGGCCTATGCATTCTGTTATCATTTCCAATTGGACGATCCATTAATCCAACTCGCGGAGGATTATAAATGGATCAACTTTTTTGATTTTTACTGGAGATTGGGAATAGATGGACTTTCTATAGGACCTATTTTACTGACAGGATTTATCACCACTTTAGCTACTTTAGCGGCTTGGCCAGTTACTCGAGATTCCCGATTATTCCATTTTCTGATGTTAGCAATGTACAGCGGTCAAATAGGATCATTTTCTTCTCGAGACCTTTTGCTTTTTTTCATCATGTGGGAGTTAGAATTAATTCCCGTTTATCTACTTCTAGCCATGTGGGGGGGAAAGAAACGGCTGTATTCGGCTACAAAATTTATTTTGTATACTGCAGGAAGTTCTGTTTTTCTATTAATAGGGGTTCTGGGTATCGGTTTATATGGTTCCAATGAACCAACATTAAATTTTGAAACATTGGCTAATCAATCGTATCCCGTGGCACTAGAAATAATATTCTATATTGGATTTTTTATTGCTTTTGCTGTCAAATCACCGATTATACCCTTACATACATGGTTACCAGACACCCATGGAGAGGCACATTACAGTACTTGTATGCTTCTAGCCGGAATCTTATTAAAAATGGGAGCATATGGATTGGTTAGAATCAATATGGAATTATTGCCCCACGCTCATTCTATATTTTCTCCCTGGTTGATGATAGTAGGCACAATTCAAATAATCTATGCAGCTTTAACGTCTCCTGGTCAACGTAATTTAAAAAAGAGAATAGCCTATTCTTCTGTATCTCATATGGGTTTCATAATTATAGGCATTGGTTCTATAACTGATACGGGCCTTAATGGATCCATTTTACAAATAATCTCTCATGGATTTATTGGCGCTCTGCTTTTTTTCTTGGCAGGAACAAGTTATGATAGAATACGTCTTGTTTATCTTGACGAAATGGGTGGAATGTCTATCCCAATTCCAAAAATATTCACGATGTTCAGTATCTTATCGATGGCTTCCCTTGCATTACCGGGCATGAGTGGTTTTTTTGCAGAATTGATAGTATTTTTTGGAATAATTACCAGTCAAAAATATCTTTTAATGCCAAAAATACTAATGACTTTTGTAATGGCAATTGGAATGATATTAACTCCTATTTATTCATTATCTATGCTACGCCAGATGTTTTATGGATACAAGCTATTTAATGCTCCAAACTATTATTTTTTTGATTCTGGACCGCGAGAGTTATTTGTTTCGATCTCTATCCTTCTACCCGTAATAGGTATTGGTATTTATCCGGATTTCGTTCTTTCACTATCAGTTGACAAGATTGAAGCTATTCTATCTAATTATTTTTCGAGATAGTTTTCATAAATAAAACAAAAAATAAAAAAGTAAGAATTCTATGATTTTCAAAATTGTTCGTTGTACAATGAACAACGGAGTCTTTGTTTAAATTTAAGTAAATTTGTTTAAATTTAAGTAAAAAAAAAAATGAATTGGAATTGTAAACAGATGTGTTTGGCATTTGTGAGAACCCGTTGAATCAAGTAGTGTAGTGATTCAACGGGTTCTCGACGGCTTACACGAAGTTTATATAATATATACGCTGCCCCATTTTTGTATTCGTCAGACCCTTTCTTCAATTCAATTAGATGTTAATTTAATGTAAATGAACCATAACTATGTAGCCCTATTCCTAATAGATTAACCCCAAAATAGCATATCCAAATTAGAAGAAAACCTATAGAAGCCACAATTGCGGAATTTACGCCGTCCAAATTTATATTTGTTCGAGTATGTAAATAAATCGCGAATATGGTCCAAGTAATAAATGCCCAAGTTTCCTTTGGGTCCCAATTCCAATATGATCCCCATGCCTCATTAGCCCATACCGATCCCGAAAGAATACCTATGGTTAAAAAGATAAACCCTAGGCTAATAATACGATAACTCAAATAATCTAATTGTTGAATCAATTGAGACCTGTAATAATTTCTAGAAAACAAAAAAGAAGTATTTAGTAAAAGATTGCGTCTTTCATTCATGTATTGGATCTCGCCAATGGAAAATGATTCATTTAAGAAATTTTTGCTTTTACCAAAAAGCCTTAGGACTTTTCGAAATGTAATGACTAGAATAGCTACTGAAAATAATGATCCGCATAAAAGAGCTGCATAACCCAATACCATCATACTTACGTGCATTATTAACCACTGGGATTGGAGAGCAGGCACTAATATTGCGGATTGATGTATTTCGGTTAAAAGACCTGAAGTAGCAAAGCCTTGGGTAAAAATAGCACTTGGCGCGGTTATTGCGCTTAAATAATTTTTTTCTTTTTTAAAATACGGAACCATATGAATAATGGAGAAACTCCATGAAAGAAAGATTAATGATTCATATAAATCACTTAATGGGAAATGCCCCGAATAAATCCAACGAGTGACTAATAATCCTGTTATAGAGAAAAAGTTAGCTATCATGCCCTTTTCTGACGAATCATATAGTTCTACGATTTCATCGACTAATAAGGTTATCAAATGAATTGTAATTCCAATTGAAACGACAGAAAAAGATATATGAGTTAATATATGCTCTAAAGTTGAAAATATCATAATTTTTTTTTTAAGTGTGAAGTGTGAAGGTCCCTGTCCCTCAATTCTATAGAATTGAAATCACGAATTGAATTCATTATAGGACTTATTGTATCTCTTTTAGAAGATGCTATGCCGCCACTCGGACTCGAACCGAGATGCTCTAGCACTGCTTCCTAAGAGCAGCGTGTCTACCGATTTCACCATGGCGGCTTGTTCGAAATCATAATAACCTATTTTTATTCAATCGTCGAGATTGAAAGAGTCAATTCAATGCAATATTTTTTAGGAAAGATTCAAATTGATGAAAAAAAAAATAAAAATTAAATAAGGGATTTGAACGTTCCAATACTAATTATTATTTAATAAATAAAATTCATAAATAAAAGAAAGGTGTCCGTTTTTTTTTATTTAATATTTAATTTCACTTTAACAACGAGGATTTTCGTGCTGGAACTCTTGTAACTAAATGGTTCTGACTTCAATCTATGGGTTTATGTAAATATTTGCATAGCGTTGTATAAATAATTTGTGTTACTGTTAGGATTTAGTAAAACAATTCGGTATTGGGCCGGGCATATCATATAACAAAAAAAAAATATGATTTCTATCGTAATCGTATCGTACTTCAAGAAATTCTTTCTAAATTAGAATTAGAAAGATATGTGTAGAAAGATATGTGGGCAGTCTTCCCCTCGCAACATACAAAATTCATACATTGTATATAGAAAAAAAAGGGGTTTTACAAATTGGGTTGAAAGTAAAGGATATATATAGCGATTCGGAGAAATAATGATTCAGTAAAGTTACAAAACAAATTTTAAGGTTAATCAACTAGTTTCAACGACCCATTTATTTTGACTCAAAATTATTTTAACTACAAATTCTATAGTATGGTATATAAAAAAAAATTTTATTTATTATTGTGACAAGTGAGTCGATGGGGAAAATAAGGATCCCCATCCCGGAAATGAGAAAACATATTAAAAAAAAAGTGAAACCTTGTATTTTTTCTTTATTCTTTTTTCAAAGAAAAAAGTACCATTTTTAGAATTCAGTAGACAAAAGAATTATTATTCTACATACCGTAAGAGCTAAACGAGTTCAATTTAATATCGATCAGTTCAAAACATTAGAGAATGTAAATCGTTACTTTATATTATATATAAATAAATAGTTATATTAAAAATAAATATAGTTATATTAAAAATAAATAAATAAATAAAATTAGCCCATTTTGAGAGTCA